TTCTTTTTGAATCCGTTTTTTTTAGGAGACAATTAAGGAGTTGGCTCAGGATTGCCCTTTTTTTTCCAGGGTTTCTCTGAATTTGAAAGTTTTCACTTAGCAGGTTTCCATACTAAGGCTCAAACCTATTAAGTCCGTAGCGTCTACCGATTTCGCCATATCCCCGTTGTCTTTTATAAAATTAGGATCCCAATGGGATGTCCTCCCCTGTCGCACCTCTCGCATTTTTCTATTTTTTACAGATTTAATTAATATTAATTAATATACCGAAAAGTGTTTCCTCCTTTTTTCTTTAATCTTTTTTTTATTTCTATTGGGAAGCCCGTAAATTTGAAATTGGCTTTGAATTTGATTTGGTCTAATCCGAAATCCGAAATGATTCTATCATTTCTGTAGGTACAATTCAATATAGATGAATATAGAGCATAGATATGCGACTTTCCTTGGTAATACTCAAAGGGTCGATTCTTTTTTTTTTTTCGTCTTAGTTTCAATAAAATATTTTTTTTATGTTATTATGCTCTGGATTTCATTTTTATTGCTTTTTTAGTTATATTTTTAGGGGTCTGCCCCAAGAAACATAACTAAAAAAATATCTATTCATTATATCTATAATGAAAAATTTCATTATGAAAAATTTTTTTTTTTCAAACTCATTATATTATAGAAATTATAGAATTATTATTATTATTATAGATATAATAAATAAATTTTAATAGAATAAAATTTTTCTAGTCTAGACGAAAATATAAATCGAAAAAAATGAAAAAGCTTAAACTAAAATAGAGTTTTATGTATAATTTCTATGAGCCCGCTTAGCTCAGAGGTTAGAGCATCGCATTTGTAATGCGATGGTCATCGGTTCGATTCCGATAGTGGGCTTTTCTTTATTTTTATTTGTTGTATTTTCTTAGTCTTTTTTTTCAAAGAATAAAAAATTAAAGGGTGTTTTTATCCTTCGTCCGTCAAAAGGTTAATGATTTATTATGTCGTATAAATTCCCAAATATCAATAAAAGGAAAAACAAAGAGTTGAATCTTGGTATAACAAATAATGAAAAAGAATCTTTATGTTATTTTTATTTTTTTGACTTATACTTAACATAGATTAATTAAAAAATATCGAATGCATATATAAATGATATATCATATATACAATGTAATAGAATACTGCCGAAGATTTCGTTTCATTTCTTTTAATTTGTAAAATATAAAATAAAGATAAAGGAGTCTTTATGTCACGTTACCGAGGACCTCGTTTCAAAAAAATACGCCGTTTAGGGGCGTTGCCTGGACTAACAAATAAAAGGCCTAGGGCCGGAAGTGATCTTAGAGCCCAATCCCGTTCCGGAAAAAGATCTCAATATCGTATTCGTCTCGAAGAAAAACAAAAATTGCGTTTTCATTATGGTATTACAGAACGACAATTGCTAAAATACGTCCGTATCGCGCGAAAAGCCAAAGGGTCAACAGGTCAGGTTTTACTACAATTACTTGAAATGCGTTTGGATAACATCCTTTTTCGATTGGGTATGGCGCCAACTATTCCTGGCGCCCGCCAATTAGTTAATCACCGACATATTTTAGTTAACGGCCGTCTAGTAGATATACCGAGTTATCGTTGCAAACCCCAAGATACTATTACGGCAAAGGATGAACAAAAATCCAGAGCTCTAATTCAAAATTATCTTGATTCATCCCCTCCGGAGGAATTGGCCAAACATTTGACTCTTCACCCATTTCCGTATAAAGGATTAGTCAATCAAATAATAGATAGTAAGTGGGTCGGTTTGAAAATAAATGAATTGCTAGTGGTAGAATACTATTCTCGCCAGACTTAATCCTAACTAAACTACAAAGCAAAGGATTCGGGCAAGCAGGCCTTTTTCTTTCGTCAAAGTAAATAGGCTTTAAGGATTAAAGTAAAAAGTCAGAGGTTTGATCTGAATTTTATCCCACTCACATATTCTTTCCCATCTCGGGTCTAACTGTTATGTTCTAATATTGGTATTTCATTTCTTGTTGTTTGATATCTTACAGTTAGGAATGTTGGTTTAAAATAAGGAAAGAGAGGGATTCGAACCCTCGGTAAACAAAAGCCTACATAGCAGTTCCAATGCTACGCCTTGAACCACTCGGCCATCTCTCCTACACAATTATTATTATTATGAATCAAAAACTGAAAAAAAAAGCGAGGCATTAATATTACATTTTTTTTTAGATTAGGTATGACCAATCAAAGAATTTTATTATATTCTATAACTATAAGTAGAGGTTTTCGATCTTTTTTTTTTGAACTGAATCTGTTTTTATGTTATTTCGTACTGTACAAATCCTTTGTTTGGAGAATAATTTTCCCACAAGAGGTTATGAAAATAATTATAGAATGGATTGATCCCTATGTCTAGATCGCGAATAAATGGAAATTTTATTGATAAGACCTTTTCAATTGTGGCCAATATCTTATTACGAATAATTCCGACAACTTCGGGAGAAAAAGAGGCATTTACTTATTACAGAGATGGTGTGATTTGATTCTTTTTTTTTCTGCTTTTAGTTTGATGAGAAAGACACAGGATTCGAAACAGAAAGAACAAATATTCTTAAATTATATTTCTATATTATATTTATATATTTAGTAATTTAGTAAAATAACAAAAAAATCTACGCTTGTTGAAGGTGAAGTTTATAAATAGAACAATCCCTTCTGTCGTGTATCCCCGATTGATGCAGCCTCAAATACTATAGCTCCAATTTGAGTATTTTTTAGTATTGAGCGGAAGGTTACACCTGTGTGTTCTGTATTACAGGTCAATCCTACTTCCTAGTAATAAAGTCCCAAAAAGGCAGCATAGGGAAAAAAGCACTACACCTAGCAATCGACAACACGAAAGCTTTGTTAAAAATGACTACTCCCTTTTATTATCTGGATTGGGACTAAAAAGAATGGTCGGGACAACAAACATCCATCTCGTTGGTACTTTGGATACCCGTATAACCGTCGAAGATTGTTGAAGTGACTATTTCCTGGAAATTAGGAGGCGTTGAGGACAAAGTAATTGTTGGAGCTTTAGTATCAAGGCGTTAGATGTTAGTACAAGTTCTTGCGCAAGAAGGTTGGCTAGCGATTTTTTGTAAAAACACTAGCCCCACTCAGTTCATAATGAGAATAAAAAATACATGGAATAATAATATGGGGTTGAAATATTCTCATTATGCATATTTAAAGGAGGAGCCGTATGAGATTAAAATTTCACGTACGGTTCTGGAACGGAGATTCTTTGAATCGAATGACGACCGTAACGGATGTCGGCTCAATCCGAAGGAAATTATGCAGAAGCTTTACAGAATTATTATGAAGCTATGCGACTAGAAATCGATCCCTACGATCGAAGTTATATACTATATAATATAGGCCTTATTCACACAAGTAATGGGGAACATACGAAAGCTTTAGAATATTATTTCAGGGCACTAGAACGAAATCCGTTCTTACCCCAAGCTTTTAATAATATGGCAGTGATCTGTCATTACGTGCGATTATCTCCACTATAGAAGGAAAAAGGAAGACCCCCTTTATTAGTAAAACTTTATTAGTAAACTAAAGGGCTCACTACATATGTATCGCCTAAAACGACGATTTTTTGAGCTGTAGGAAAAAAAACTTCATAGAAATTGAACTATGAAGAAATAAGAGATGCCTAGATACTTTTCTATGTCGTCTATGGATAAAAAAATTTAAATTGATAGAGAGGAAGCACCGTAAAGATCAATTAATGAGGTTTTGGGCCAATATATTAAGAAAAGAACTGCTTATTTATGCCTATATAAGATAGATAAAAGTTAGGAATTAACTTATGTAATAGAGTTGATCCACTAAGGTATTGAGCGGCGGTGTAGGATCAGATCCCAAAGATAGTAAGTCTTTTCTTTCTTACTTTTTTTATGAAGAGAAGTCTTTATCAAAGATTCTATATAAATTTCGATATGAAATCGAGATAGTTACCTTGCCAAAAAGACTAATGATAGGAGTAAATACCTATATTCTTCAGCAGGTGGGAGAAAAGATAAAACTTATTATTAATAAAATCAACTCTTATATATTATAAAAATGAACGTTTGAAACTCATCCAATTAACCTCTTTTGGTTACCGCGAAGAGATCTATGAGAAATCTCATTAGGTAAAAAAAGGACATCAAAAGAATTGACTGCGGAGCCGTATGAGGTAGGAAAGTCTCAAGTACGGTTCTAAGGGAAGGAATTGAGCCTCCTATTCCGACCGGGGAGAGCAGGCCATCCGACAGGGAGATTCTGAAATTGCGGAGGCTTGGTTTGATCAAGCCGCTGAGTATTGGAAACAAGCTATAACGCTTACTCCAGGGAATTATATTGAAGCGCACAATTGGTTGAAGATCACGGGACGTTTCGAATAAAAAAAGTTTTTTTTTTGGTTAATGGAATTGTTCTTCTGGGAAGAACTAATCAAAGAATTTCATTATATCCCTTAATCAGATCGTTCTAGTTTGTCTGATATTTCGTTAAGGGTAAAGAATACACAGATACAGTACAGAATCCATTTCTTTCGTTCTTTTCGTCTATTATTAGTAATAATTAATTAAATTATTTAATTTTTTTTTTTAATAAAAATATAGAAAAACTATTCGATACTAGTTGATGAGAGTTAAGCCGGAAACATAACTAAAGTAATGAAAGTCGAAATAATACTTTGGGGGTATTCTTTTAATTAAAATGGAATCAGATCTATTATGAATAGAATTACAAAATAGAAAATAGTGGAAAAACAAACCCTTCGAATGACTAAAAAATTGGATATTTATTCATAATGACTGTTAGTGCGATTTTAAATTTTTAATTTATTTAATTTAATTATAGTTAAAATGAGAATATTCCTGACTATAATATATAGTAATTAAATAATTAATATGAAATATTCTATAGCAAAATATTAAGGATCTCCATATAATACTTTAGAATTTAGA